TGAAATTCAAAAAATCTACTTTATTTTCTAATTGTAATAGAAATAAAAAATTAAGTTATTATTATCTTATCTATTATTTTCTTACTTATCAATAATTTTTTTATATCCACCCGTTAATATTGTGGAGGATCAAAATAAGGTTTGTTCATTTATCGAAAATAAAAAGAATGGAAAACGAGATAATGTGTGTTGTGTCTATTCAAGAATTTTAATATTTGAATTTAAGACTGTTTTTTTTAGCAATTCTTTAATATTAGAAAGTATTAGATTAGAATTAGAATATTAGAACCCTCTATTCTCGAAAAAAGCATTCATTTTTATAGGATAAGATGAAAGATCTCATCGAAAACTTACAGCAGCTTGCCAAACAAAGGCTAAGAGAAAAAAAAGTAGAGGTATGACCGGCATAAAATCAACAATTGGACTCAAAAAAGCATAGGCCTCCGGTAATTTGGCAAAGAAACAACTACTCGAATAAAGAGCAGAATTAAGACAGATCAAGCTAAAGATATTAAGCATAACAGACATTTTGTTTTTAAAAAAATTGTATTTTGATTAAGTTATTGATAGAAAAAAAAATTTTTCGTTTTTTTTTTGAACTTACTCACTCAATCAAAAAACCTTCCATTCTCAATGGAGAATAGAAGAAATTCTACTTTCATATAATATCTTAATCTTAATGGAATTTTCTTTAATGATCAATAAATTCTTTTTTTATATGTCTACAATGTGTTAGAGTTAAAATACTAAACAACAAAATCTAATTGATTTTTTAGATATACAATATAGATAGTTGGGCTTGAATTGACGAATAATCACTAATAATATTAGTGTTTATTAATGGCAAATAGAAATCGAAGTGGGGCGTGGCCAAGTGGTAAGGCATCGGGTTTTGGTCCCGCTATTCGGAGGTTCGAATCCTTCCGCCCCAGAGCATTATTAATTATTATTAACAATAATAATAATAAAAAGGATTTCTTTTGTGTTTATAAAGTGTATAAGTGGCTAGAGTTTGACTCTTTTAGCTAAAAAAAAAAGAATTTAGATCTTTTGCACATATTTCGCAAATTCACAGCGATACACAAATGCAGGTGAATCTGTTGGGTATTTAGGGAAGATGGATTTATATAGATTACATGAATTTTAATTAAAAAAAGTTGTGCCTTTAACCTATATCCACCCCCTATAAATATGATATATGAATGGAAATCGTCATTTCTAATTTATAGAAAATAGAAAGAAGTTTGTTCTTTTTTTTTTAATACCTTGAAAAAGAAATTGCATTTTTACTATAGTATTAGTAATATTAGTTTATTATTTTTGATATTTATTATATTTTTATTAATAAAAATAATTATTAATTAAAATTAATTTATTTTAAAGGTTGAGTTCGAAAAGAAAGATCGATTTATCTCTCTTAGCTTATCTGTTAGGGATATCATCTTATTGTAAATCGTAATTTTTATAAAAAAATTATAAAAATAAGATATATTAAATATCTAATCTATGTAAGAACTCTTTTAACTGAACCAATGACTATTCATGATTCGATAATTGAATCAACTGCGGACCGGTTCCAACTTCACGACGAGGAATGTTATGGTAAAACTTCGTTTGAAACGATGTGGTAGAAAGCAACGTGCGACTTGAAGGACATGATCCGTTGTGGATTCTTATATCCATCATTCTCTAATAAGGATGCTCTTGACTCGACATCATTTGCCCTGTTCCACGCGAATCCGTTTTATTGGGGTGTAATGGAAATATGATGGAGCTCGAGGAGAAAGTATTGAGCTATTTCTCAAAGGAGACGGGTCTAGGGTTAATGTCAATCAAAAGAATAAGTTGGAACAACTTCGTAAGTTATCTTTGACAGAGAATTCAAAATTCGAAAGGAACAAAAAAAGCAACTTTAAAATCCCCAAGGAATTTTTGATAAAACCTTTTAGATTAAATAGATTTATATCTATTGTGCGGAATTTTGTGTGGCGCCGTTCATATGATTAGATTCTTTGAGAGAAAGAAATAACAAAAAGGTATGTTGCAGCCATTTTTGAAAGGATTAAAAATCTACGAAGTAATGTCTAAACCCAATGATTCAAAAAACACGATGATTAAAGGCTTCCGGAACAAGGAAATATTCTTTTTATTTTTAATTGTCGCAACAATTTTAATCGAGTCTAAATGAAATAAAACAAAGAGTATTTGAGACTACTCAATAAATGATAAATGCCAAAGGATTTTTTGATCTTTTGGGCTATTTGAAAGTTATTCAACTTGAGTTATGAGTATACAAATGGTTTTTTGAGGAAAGGGCTAAATTCTTAGTTTAATGGATTTTCATTTGACGATTTTCTGGACTTATTTGATTGGTCATTCTAATTTATATAATAATTTATGTATATACAAATTGAATCATTTTTCTCGAGCCGTACGAAGAGAAAACTTCCTGTACGTTTCCAAGGGGGGTTTAATCTATCCCAATGAGCCGTCTATCGAATCGTTGCAATTGATGTTCGGTCACGAAGAGAGGGAAGAGATCTGCAGAAAGTGGGTTTTTATGATCCGATAAAAAATAAAACTTATTTAAATGTTCCTGCTATTCTCTATTTTATTCAAAAAGGCGCTCAACCTACAGAAACTGTTTATGATATTTTAAAGAGGGCGGCGGTTTTTAAAGAATTTCATTTTAATCAAACGAAATTTAATTAATGAATAATTAAAAATTTTTTAAATAGAAAAACAAAAGATAATGAGGTTGTAATTGATTATAACTTTTTTTTTCCTGTATTTTTTTTTGTAGTGCCAATCCAACAAAGGTTTCCTCTATAATTTTATTTCGCTTTGTTTTTTCTATTTAGATTTCACAATTTTGCTTCTATATTATCGTATTTCTGTATTTATTATCATCATATAATAATTGGATTTTCTTTTATTTGAATTTTAGTAGATTTTTCAATAAAAAAAAGGAAGCTTTTTCTATATTGTAGTTGTATTTTTTTTCATATTGACAAGAATGTATTGAACACATATAATTCAATTGTGAATTAAAAAAATTAAAAGGTTTTTTTATGTGTTCTATCTACCCAATATTTTTATTCAAAGGTTCGTTGAATTTGTTCGGATACAAAAACAAAATACCTTTTTTGGATTGAAAAAATGTAGACTTTTTGTCTATCCAATTTTTTTATCTAAGAATCTCTTGTATTGGTGTTTGTTTTTATAATAAAAATTTTTTTTATGTTCGTAATGGGAATCAATTCGAAAACTTTTTTCGATTTCTTGCTAATTCAACGTTTTGATTCCAACCCGATTTTTTTGATCTCGGTTGTATCTACATAACATATGGGGGTTGCTAACTCAACGGTAGAGTACTCGGCTTTTAAGTGCGACTAGGATCTTTTACATATTTGGATGAAGCAAGGGATTCGTCTACACTATCGGTAGAGTTTATACGATCACGACTGATCCTGAAAGGAAATGAATGGAAAAAAGCGCATGTCGTATCAATAGAGAATTCATAGACTATTTCATTCTTAGCAAATCGGTACAAAACTTTATTTGATTTGAAGTCTTGGGAGGAAATGCAATGAATTCAAAATTGGGTCAATTTAATAAATGGATCGAACCCTATCCTTATGGGTTCCAATTTTGTGGAAAGCATGAGCAACGAGCTTATCTTCGTAATATGAATGATTATCCCATCTAATTAGCCGTTAAAAAAAACTTAGTGCCTGATACGGGAAAAGATTCTCCCATATGTGGATTTTCTTTTTTAGTGAATCCTAACTATTTAACTATTAGACTATCCATTCTCCATATGGAGATGGCCACGAGTGTGTAGAAGAAACAGTATATTGATAAAGATACTTTTATCAAAATCAGAAGAACGATTGGGTTGTAAAAGTAAAGGATTTCTAACCATCATGTTATTTTTTAATAACAAAAGAACTAATTAGATGGAAAAAAAGAGAGAGTCTGCTCATGAATTTACCTATTTCCGAGGTATCTAAAAAAAAAAATATCTTGGTTTGACTGTATCGCACTATGTATATGTATCATTTGATAACTTAAGAAATCTCCTTTTAAATTTTAGGTCTAATTTTAAATGGACCAATTCCACGGATATATAGAATTAGAAGGTTTTTGGCAACACAACTTTTTCTATCCACTTATGTTTCAGGAATATATTTTTTCGTTTGCATATGGTCATGGTTTAAAGAAATTTGTTTTGTTGGAAACTTCAGGCGATAGGAAATTTAGTTTACTAGTTGTGAAACGTTTAATTAATCGAATGTATCAACAGAATTTTTTGATTCTTTCAGCTATTGATTCTAACCAAAACGACTTTTTGGGGCACAAACATGATTTTTATTCGCAAATGCTATCTGAAGTATTTGCAGTCATTGTGGAAATTCCACTTTCCACAGCTTCTCTAGAGAAACAAAAAAGATTCAAATCTCAGAATTTGCGATCAATTCATTCAATATTTCCTTTTTTAGAGGACAGCGTTTTACATTTAAATTTTGTGTTAGATATATTAATACCTTACCCCGTCCATTTGGAAATCTTAGTTCAAACACTTCGGTACTGGGTGAAAGATGCCTCGTCTTTGCATTTATTACGATTCTTTCTTTATGAATATCATAATTGGAATAGTCTTAAAAAAAAAAAAAAATACATTTTTCTTTTTCTAAAAAGGACTCAAAGATTTTTTATTTTCTTATATAATTTCCATGTATGTGAATACGAATCCATTTTCTTGTTTCTTTGCAACCAATCCTCTCATTTACGATCAACATCTTACAGAGCCTTTCTTGAACGCATTTTTTTCTACGGAAAATTAGAATATTTAGTAAAAATTTTTACTAAGGATTTTGACGTTATTTTTTGGCTTTTCAAAGACCCCTACCCGTATTCTGTTAGGTATAAAGGAAAATATATTATGGCCTCAAAAGGGACATCCCTTTTGATGCATAAATTGAAATTTTACTTTATCT